TAATAAAATATTGGCTATAATTGAGGAGGTCTTATCAATAAAATTTCCATTTGTCCGAGATCTAGGCATAATTAGCAATCCATTCTATAATTCTTCTCATTAACCCTCGGGGAAAATGATCTCACAAACAAAGGAATTGTACAGTACAAAATAACATAAAAACAGAAGAATTCTAAAAAAAAAGATGTGTACCTTCCGCTCAAATTGTAACCTTTTCGGACAAAGAGAGATAGGAGACTTTTGAATCAGATTGAATTTCATAGAAATTTCGTAGTATACAAATGAACGGAACTATTACTATTTCATCTAAGTTGAATAACGAAGGACTTTATTTTACTATGGATTCTTATAACTCGAGAAATTTTGATTTGGTTATGATCCAAAGAGGAAAGGGGATGGAATAATCATTATACAATTGAAATGAAATAGAAAAATCCATGGTACGATTCATTAATTTGTAATAGATCTATAATAGATCTATGGGGTAAGGTTGTTATTAATAAATATGAAATTTGAAATAAAAAGAATTTTTTATTCCTATCGAACCGTTGATCGGTCGTGCCTGTACTGCAATAAAATAATATGAATAACTCGCTATTCACTCGGTTTCTGGTCAATAATAAGATTAGATTATGTAGGAGAGATGGCCGAGTGGTTCAAGGCGTAGCATTGGAACTGCTATGTAGGCTTTTTGTTTACCGAGGGTTCGAATCCCTCTCTTTCCGTTTCTGTTAATTCACCAGCGTTACCGACCAAAATATATAAAATAAAAATTGATATCATTATTCCAACAGCTTTATTTGATAGAGAATCTCTATTAAGAATTACATTACTGTGGTACGAGTACGTAAAATACAAATATCGCGGAAAGAAAAAAAAAAAAAAGAAAAAAATCCTACTTCGGATCAAGGCCCTTAGATCTATTTACTTGGTTGAAAAGGGGACATAATTGTCTGAACCCCTTTCTTTGTTATGTTCGTTAGGTTCAAGTCTGACGGGAATAATATTCTACGACTAACAGTTCATTTATTTTTAAACCGATCCATTTACTATCTATTATTTGATTTACTAATCCTTTATATTGGAATGAGTCAATAGTCAAATGGTTTGGCAATTCCTCGTGAGGGGATGAAGCAATATAATTTTGAATCAGAGCTTTCGATCTTTGTTTATCCTTCGTAGTAATAATATCTCGGGGTTTGCAACGATAACTTGGTATATCCACTATACGACCATTAACTAAAATATGTCTATGGTTAACTAATTGCCTGGCTCCAGGAATGGTCGAAGCCATACCCAATCGAAAAAGGATATTATCCAAACGCATTTCAAGTAGTTGTAGTAAAACCTGGCCTGTTGACCCTTTGGCTTTTCCAGCGATATGCACATATCTAAGTAATTGTCGCTCTGTCAGACCATAATGAAAACGCAATTTCTGTTTTTCTTCTAGACGAATACGATATTGCGATTTTTTCCCGGAACGCAATGGGTTTTTAAGATCACTTCCGGATCTAGGTCTTTTACTAGTTAATCCCGGTAAAGCCCCCAGACGGCGTATTTTTTTGAAACGAGGTCCTCGGTAACGAGACATAAAGACTCCTTTTTTTATTTTATTGAAATTTCATTTTACAGAAGAAATCGAAATTTAGACTGAACTAAAGGATAAACAAAGCAAAGCTAAATCTACTGAAGTATTACAAAGTAGAATGAAATGAATTGTGTCAATATCCAGATTTTTTGTTGTATATATAGGAAATTAAGGTTCTGTTTTATGATTTGTTCTATATAGATCTAATTGCTCTACTCTAATCCACTTTTTATTCATAGTTACAAGTTATCACGACATAATGGATTAGTGAATCAATGTTTGGAGAAAGGGAGAGGGGAGATTATCAATCATGGAAAAAATCGATAGAGAAAAAAGCCGGCTATCGGAATCGAACCGATGACCATCGCATTACAAATGCGATGCTCTAACCTCTGAGCTAAGCGGGCTCACATAACAGAAATAGAAATAATGTATAGGAATTCAAGAAACTACCGGACCGGATCTTAGCTATTACCTATGAATTTAATATGAACTATATATTATAGTTCATAATTGTTTCCATAGTTATAGTTATAAATAATATAACTAATTATATAATATATAACATATTATATAACTATAATATGACTAAATAGAATTAATAAAATCAAATTATGTAATGGAAATATCTGACTCATTAGAATTTTCATTCTATTATTATACATAATCATTATAGATAATATATGTTCTATTTATTTTCATATTTAGAATTTACATTCTTTATATATATATATATATATATTTTTTTTACATTACATTATATATACTTTATATAATATAATAATATTTCGAAATTTCGAAATAGAAATTTTATTATCATAAAAAAATTTTTGAGAATAACAAATTATGTTAATTATATTATAGCGGATCGGTCCTAAGAAAAGTATAAGATAAGGATAAAGATACAACAAT